AAAATTTTAAGTTAATAAAAACTAAAAACGTTCAAAGTTTTAAATATATTATTTAATTATATAAATTTTAAATTTTTTAATACTATGAAATGCCTGATTAAAGGATTATTTTGATAGAATAAATTATATAAAATTATTTTTATTTTCATAAATTTATAAATATTATTATTTTTTTTCTTTGCCAATATTATTAATTACTAATTTATTAATTTTTTTAAATTCTTCCCCCTTTTTTATATGAATAATTATAGAAATAAATTTAATATGTTTTATAAATATTATTTCTATTTATAAATTTTTATACTCTCAAATTTTAATAAATTATTTTTTAATCCAGTCATTTAATTCTTATCTTTTTTTATTTTCTACAATTATACTTAACACAAATTTCTTCAATAATGTTATAAATTTTTTAATTATTATAGCTATACTATCAAAAATAGGAATTCCACCTTTTCATATATGATATTTAAATATAATAAAACAATTAAATTGAATTATTTTTTATTTAAATTCTTCTTTACAAAAGTTTATTCCCTTATATATTACTTATAGATATGTTAATAAAATTAATCATTACATTTTTTTTTTTTTAATTTTAATGTTTTTAAGACCTATAATAAGATTAAAATTTTTTTCAATAAAAATTATTATGTCATTTTCTTCTATAATTCAAATAATTTGAATTATTAATTTAATAATATTTAACGAAAAAATATGATTAAGTTTTTTTATTTTTTATAACTTTATTTCATTAATTTTAATTCTTATATTTTACTCTCATAATATTAATTATCTTTATGAAATAAATTCTATAAAAAATAATATCAACACAATATTTTCAATAAATTTAATAATTTTTTCTTTAGCTAGAATTCCCCCTTTTACTGGTTTTATAAATAAATGAATATTTATAGATAATATAAATTTAACTAATTCTATATACATATTAATAATAATAATAATTTTTTCCATTATTAATTTATATTTCTATAGACGAATCATGATTCTTAATTCTATGATTTTTCAATTAAATTTAAATAAAAATTTTAAATTTATTAATATAACAACAAATAATAATAAATTAAATTATATAATTAATTTTTCTATTTTCTTCATTTTTTTATATGAATTATTTTAAATTTACAATCTCTGTAAAAATACATATATTATAAATTTTTAAAGTTTAATAATTTAAAATAAAATTTTAAATTGCAAATTTAAATATATTAATATTAAGTATAATTTAAACTTCCAAAAAAAGATTTTAATTGAAACCAAACTATGAGGTAAATTATTGTTAATAATTTCATTGAAAAAACAAATTCCAATTAATCCATTAAATGGGTAACATAAATTTACCTAATTTTAAGTCGAAATTAAATTCTAATTTTTAGATTCATTTAAGATAACAAAAAAATTGAATTTCTAATTCAAATTTAAAATAATTATATTATTTTTATCTTTTTTAATAAATTTATATACGTTATATATTTTAGTATAAGTATACATAAATTTTTGAAATTTAAAATAATAATTAAATTTATTAAATATAATCTTTCAAATTTAATAACAGAAAAAATTTTTTCATTTATAAATTTACAGTTTATAGCTTTAATTCAGCCATGTTATTTATTTAAATCATTTCAATGCCCCTTCTCATCATTCAAGATACAACCCTAATAATAATAATAATAAAATTAATATTAAAAAATTTATTAAGTTAAAATAATAAGTATAATTAATCAAACTAAAAGGTAAAATAATAGCAATTTCAATATCAAAAATTAAAAAAATAATTGTAACTAAATAAAATTGTAAAGAAAACGGCAACCGATTTTTAGTTAATGGATCAAATCCGCATTCAAATCTAGACATTTTTTCTCGATCCTTAAAATTCTTTTTAGATAAAAAAAAATTTATTAATAATAAAATATTTACTAAAATAAAAACAAACATAAATCTAAATAATAATATATTAATTTTAAAATATTATTTATATTTAATTTAATTAAAACTTAAAAATTGGAAATTTTTTATACTTATTATATTATATAAATAAATATTATATATATATATATATAATTTCTGAAAAATTTTAAACAAATTAATAAATTAAATTATTATATTTAATAACATCAAAAATAAACTAAAATATATAAAAATAATCAAACTACATCAACAAAATGTCAATATCAAGCTGCTATCTCAAATCCAATATGATGAATTTTAGAAAAATTTAAATTAATTAAACGAAAAAAATTAACTAATAAAAATAAAGTCCCAATCAATACATGTAAACCATGAAAACCTGTGGATATAAAAAAAATTGATCCATAAACAGAGTCCCTAAAGGTGAACCTGCATTCTATATACTCTATTAATTGGAATAAAGTAAAGACAACCCCCAAAAAAATTGTAATAAATAATCTAATTATTCTATCTTTATATGAAGATTTTAAAATTGAATAATGACATCAAGTAATTCTAACCCCTGAAGACAATAAAATTATAGTATTCAATAAAGGAATCCTATAAGGATTAAATATTACTAAATTTTTTGGGGGTCATAAAGCACCAATTTCAATTCTAGGGGATAAAAATATATGAAAATAACATCAAAAAATTCTAATAAAGAAAAAAACTTCTGAAATAATAAATATAATTATTCCTAATTTTAAACCCTTAATGACTTTAAATGTATGAAACCCTTGGAATATTCTCTCTCGAACTACATCCCGCCATCATTGATATATACATAAAATAACTACAAAAATTAATATAACTCTTAAAACAATATTTTTAAAATTAAACCAATAAATAAATCTAATTAATAAATTTATTACCCTAAAAGACAAAAGAATAGGTCAAGGTCTAGTTGTAACTAAATGAAAAGGTTGAAATAATTTTACCATTAATTTACTTCTGCACTATATAGAGTTCTTAAGACTGAAAAAACATAAGCTTGAATTACAGAAACTCTTAATTCTAAAATAATTAAAATTCTTTGACTTAATAATATTAATCATAATACATAAAAATTTAACTTTTCCCCGGTAGAAGAAATTAATACTATTAATAAATGGCCAGCAATTATATTAGCTGATAAACGAACTCTTAAAGTCCCAAATCGAATATAATTCCTTAAAGATTCAACTAATACTATAAAAGGTATTAAAACTCCTGGAGTTCCTTGCGGAACTAAGTGAGTAAATATATGATTTGTATGATTAATTCAGCCGTACAATATATAAGATAATCATAAAACTAACGATAAAGATAATCTAAAAACTAGATGTCTTGAAGACGTATAAATATAAGGAAATAATCCTATAAAATTATTTAAAAAAATATAAATAAATATAGAAACTAAAATAATAATATTATAATAATTCTCTTTTTTAATTAATAAAATTTTAAATTCATTAATTAATAAATTTAATAATTTAATATAAATATAATTTCACCGAGAAGGAATAAATCAATATATTAAAGGAATCATTAAAATTAATAAAATTCTAATTATTCAATTTATTGAATAATTTAAAGATGTCGAAGGGTCAAAAATTGAAAATAAATTATTTATCATTTAAATAAAAAAAAATTTTTATTAATTTTATTTATAAATTTATTAAATTTTAATTCAACAATATTTATAAAATATAAAATTACTAAAATAAATATATAAATTAATAAAAAATATATATATAAAATTATTCATATTATAGGTCTTATTTGTGGAATATAAAAATATTTAAAATTAAATTACTTAAATATGACATATTTATATTATACTTTATTAACTAATTTTTATTTGATATCTTAAATTTAAGAATTGATTTTTTAAATCAAAACATAGTAAACTAATAAATACTTCAAATAATATTAATAAAATTATTACTTTTACTGTGAATTAATTCATTTTAAAAAATTTCTTATATTATTAACTTCTAACACAATAGGTATAAAACTATGATTAACACCACAAATTTCTGAACATTGCCCATAATAAATTCCCGGTCGATTTAAATTTATTATAATTTGATTAATTCGGCCAGGGACTGCATCCACTTTGACCCCAACTCTTGGAAGAGCAAAAGAATGAATTACATCTAATGAAGAAATTAAAATTCGCATATTAACATGTAAAGGTACCACTATTCGATTATCTACATCTAATAACCGATAGGAATATAAATCATTAGAAGAAATTATAAAAGAATCAAAAGAAACATCATCAAAATCTCTATATTCATAAGATCAATATCACTGATGCCCTAAAACTTTAATAGATATGAAAGGATTAAAAACCTCATCCCTCAGATATAAAATCTTTAAAGATGGGAATACCAAAAAAATCAATAATAAAACTGGGACTACAGTTCAAATAATTTCAATTATTTGGCCCTCAAATATATACCGATTAATAAATTTATTTATAATTATATTTATTATAATATAAAAAATTAAAACTAAAATTATTATAATAACAATTATAGCATAATCATGAAATAAAATTAAATTTTCTATAATAGAAGAATTTCCATCTTGAAGTATAATATTAGTTCATAAAGAAATAAAAATTCTAATAATAATTAATATAAAATTATATATATAAATCTTAAATTTATTGCACTAATCTGCCATATTAGAAAAAAATTAAATTACTTATATATAATCTTAGGAATTTCATAAAAAGTATGTAAATTAGGAGAAACATTAATCATTCATTCTACTGAATTATTTAAAACTTTTATAAACACAATTAATCGAAAAGACATAATCCTCTCTCAAATAATAAAAAAAAAATAAAATCTCCTAAATATTGAAATTAAAGATCCTATTGAAGAAATAACATTTCAACATATATAAGAATCAGGATAATCACTATATCGTCGAGGCATTCCCCCTAACCCTAAAAAATGTTGAGGAAAAAAAGTTAAATTTACTCCTATAAATATAGAAAAAAATTGAATTTTTAATCATAATTTATTTATTCTTAATCCTATTATTATAGGATATCAATAAATAAAACCCCCAAAAATCGCAAAAACAGCCCCCATAGAAAGAACATAATGAAAATGGGCAACTACATAATATGTATCATGTAAAACAATATCAATTGAAGAATTAGATAATATAATCCCAGTTAAACCACCTAAAGTAAATAAAAAAATAAAACCTAAAATTCATAAATTTCTCACATTTAAAAATAATTTTATTCCATTTATTGAAGCCAACCATCTAAAAATTTTAATTCCTGTGGGAACAGCAATTACTATAGTAGCAGAAGTAAAGTAAGCTCGAGTGTCTACATCTATACCAATAGTAAATATATGATGAGCTCAAACAATAAAACCTAATAACCCAATAGAAATTATAGCATAAATTATTCCTATAATTCCAAACACTTCTTTTTTTATTCTTTCATTACTAATTATATGAGAAATTAACCCAAATCCAGGTAAAATTAAAATATAAACTTCAGGGTGACCAAAAAATCAAAATAAATGTTGATATAAAATAGGATCCCCTCCCCCCACGGGATCAAAAAATGAAGTATTTAAATTCCGATCAAATAATAACATAGTAATTGCTCCAGCTAAAACTGGTAATGATAATAATAATAAAATAGATGTTAAAATTATAGCCCAAGAAAATAAAGGAATTAACTCTAATTTATACAATTTTATATTCAAAATTGTACAAATAAAATTAATTGAAGCTATAATTGAAGAAATTCCCGCAATATGAAGAGAGAAAATTGATAAATCAACAGATGGGCCATTATGGCCAAGTCTTGATGATAACGGGGGATAAACTGTTCACCCAGTCCCCGTTCCGGATCCTACAAATATTCTAGAAATTAATAATGTAATTCTAGGAGGTAATAATCAAAATCTTATATTATTTATTCGAGGAAAAATTATATCAGGGATTCCTATAATTAAAGGAATTAAAAAATTACCAAAACCCCCTATTATAACCGGTATAACAAAAAAAAAAATTATAATAAAAGCATGAGCAGTAACAACAGAATTATAAATTTGATCATTACCAATTAAAGATCCCGGAGATCCTAATTCTATACGAATTAGTATTCTTAAAGATAACCCTAAAATTCCAGATCATATACCAAATAAAAAATATAAAATTCCAATAACTTTATGATTAGTAGAAAAAAACCATTTTATCAAAATTTATATAGTTTAAAAAAAAAACATTATATTTTCAATATAAAATTAAATTTTATAAAATTTTATAAATTCATTTAAAAAAAAAATTTTTATCTTAATATCTTCAATATTAAATTTTTAAATTAAACTATTTAAATTTAAATTAAAAGTATAAATATTAATATAAATCTTATTATTAACATTAAACCTAATAAATTATTATTATTTAATTTATTTAAATTCATTTTATATAATAATTCATAAATTAATTTTTCTGAATAATTTTCTATCCCTTTATCAAATAAATAATAATAATTTTTTATTATTAATATTAAATTATTATAATAAAAATTTAAATAATTCAAAAAAAATATTTTCCCAAATATAAATCTTAAGAAAAAATTAAAGTTAAATTTTAAATAATATAATTTATTTATAAAAAATATTATTAAAATTAATAAAAACAAAATTATTAATTTTTCTATTTTTATTAAAAAAATTTCCTCAATATTTAAAAATAATATTCTATTAAATAAAAATCCCATAAAAATTGTATTTAATAACAATAGAATTAAAGAAAAATTTATAATTTTATAATCATTAATTTTAAAATTTCTAAAAAAATAAAAATTTTTATTTATTAAATAATATATTAAACGAACCCTATAAATTAAAGTTAATAAAGTTCTAACAATTAAAAATAAGAATAAAATTAATGAAAATTTAGATATAAAAATTTTTTCTAAAATTAAATCCTTAGAATAAAATCCTGATAAAAAAGGTATCCCACATAAAGAAAAATTAGAAATTATTAAAATTATAAAAGTCAAAGGAAGAAATTCTAATAGATTTCCTATTAAACGAATATCTTGATTATTAATTATCGAATGAATAATAATCCCTGAACATATAAATATTATTGATTTAAATATAGCATGAATAACTAAATGAAAATAAGATAAAATAAATAATTTTATCCTATAAATTACTATTATTAGTCCTAATTGAGATAAAGTTGAAAAAGCAATAATTTTTTTAAAATCAAATTCAAAATTTGCAGATAATCCTGCTATAAATATAGTAATCATGCCTACATACAAAATAAAATTTAAAAAATTATTATTTATATAAATGATATTATTAAAACGGATTAATAAATATACACCCGCAGTCACCAAAGTTGAAGAATGAACTAAAGAAGATACAGGAGTAGGAGCAGCTATAGCTGCGGGTAATCAAGAAGAAAAAGGAAATTGAGCCCTTTTAGTAAATCTTGCAATAATAATAAAAAAAATTAATAAATTTCTATTTATTAAAATATTTACAAAATTTCATCTTCCCATAATAACTAAAATCCTGATAGATAATATAATCATAATATCCCCTACTCGATTTATTAACACAGTTAATATTCCTGAATTAAAACTAAAATAACTTTGATAATAAATTACTAAACAATAAGAAGTAAGCCCCAACCCGTCTCACCCTAAAATAATAGAAATTAAGTTAGGACTTAAAATTATTAAAAATATAGAAAAAATAAATAAAATTACTAAAAAAAAAAATCGAATTTTATTAACTTCATGACTTATATATTCTACGCAATAAAATATAATTATAGAAGAAATTAAAGACACTGTAAAAATAAATAATATAGAAATTCAATCTAAATAAATTAACATATTAATTATGACAGAATTTAAATAAAATAAATTTCATTCTAAAAATACTTCTAATTGAAAAAGCATGAATCAAATTCCTATAATTAAAAAAAATATTCTATTAAACATAAATAAAATTCCTCTTAAATAAAATAATATAATTCTAAAATTTAAATATTTAAAATAATATCTTATATTTTTGACCCCACAAATCAATATTTTTAATTAAATTATTTAAATCTTAAATAATAATATAAACTTTTAAAATTAAAAAATTTAATAAAATAAAATGAATTAATAAAATTAAAAATTCAAGTATATTAATATTAAAAATTTTTATTAATTTATTATTATATATACCATGAAAAACATAAGAAAATAAATATAAATTATACCCAGCTCTAAAAAATATTCCCAAAATCAATAAAATAATAATTAATTTACTTCATCTCAAAATTATAGAAACAATTATTACTTCTCTTAATAAATTTAAAGAAGGAGGAGAAGCTATATTATTTATACAAATCAAAAATCATAATATCATATAAGATGATATAAAACTTACCATTCCTTTATTAATATAAATATTTCGACTTTTAGTACGCTCATATAAATTATTTACTATAATAAATATCCCCGAAGAACACACCCCATGACTAATTAATATTAAAAAACCCCCTAATAATCCTCAAATTTTTATTCTTAATAATCCAATTAATATTATCCCTATATGAACTACAGAAGAATAAGCTACAATAATTTTTATATCAAATTGCCGTAAACATAAAAATCTTAATAAAATTATACTAAAAAAACTTAAAATTATAATTAAATCATTTATTCATAAAAAATTTAAATTAATAATTATTATTATTCGAATTACTCCATAACCCCCTAATTTCAATATAATTGCTGCTAAAATTACTGAACCAACTACTGGAGCTTCTACATGAGCTTTAGGAAGTCAATTATGAAATAAAAATAATGGTAATTTCACAAAAAAAATTATTATTATTACTAAATAAATAATTAAAGATCAAAATTTATTTAATATTAAATTTTTTATTATAAAAAATCTTAATCTATTAAAATTAAAAAAAAAATAAAATAATAATAATAAAAAAGGCAAAGAAAAAAATAAAGTATAAAAAATTATATATAAAGAAGCTTTTAAACGTTCAGGTTGATAGCCTCAACCTATAATAATCATAAAAATAGGGATTAAACTAAATTCAAAAAATAAATAAAATATAAATAAATTCAACCATATAAAACTAAATAATAAAATAATTTTTAATAAAATTAATAATATTAAATAATTTTTTTTTATAAAATTATTTATACTAACAACTATTGACATTGATAAAATTCAAATAGTTAATATAACTAATGCTATTCTATATATATCAATACCTAAATTACTATAAACTATTATCAAATAATTATTAAAATTTAAAATAAAAATCAATATTAAAAATATAAAAAATATTATAATTCTTAAATTTAAATATTGATAACTAATTATATTAAATAATATAAAAATTAATATAATATTATATATAATTAATTTTATCATAAAATTATTCTTAAAATCTTAGTATTATCATTACCTTTACTTCGAATTAATATTAATAATAAAGTTAACCCTAAAACTCTTTCACACACCACAAAAATTAAATATAAAAAAATAAAATTTTCTAAATTAATTATTGATAAATTTAAAATTAATAAAGATAAAATCCTTAATATTAAAAATTCTAATCTCATTAATGTTAACATTAAAAAATTATAAAAACATGAAAATATAAATAAATTAATAATAAATATGTACGAATATAAATAATAATTTAAAAAAATATTACTAAATTTAATTTAATTTTAAAATACTACTAATTTAATTTAAAAAAAATATTAATTTTGTAAATTAAAAATATATTAAACTATTATATAATTAGTAATTCAAAAAAAAAATAATTTATCCTTAATCTCCAAAATTAAAATTTTAATTTTAAACTATTTTTGAAAAAATGACAAAAACTTTAAATTTTATTTTATTTTTATTTATAAATTTATCTATCATTTTAATTATTATTAATTCTTTCCCGTCCCATTACAAACTTTTTCACCCATTAATCTTAGGTTCAATTCTAATATTATTTAATATTATTACCAATTTAAATATCTCTATATATTTAAATAATAATTGATGATCATATATTACATTCTTAGTTATTGTAGGCGGGTTAATAATTTTATTTCTTTATTTTACAAGATTTATTAATAATATAATTACTTCAATTAAAATAATCTTTTTTAAACAAATAATCTTTAAATTCTTAATTATAATAATTTTTTTAATTTTAATATTCACTAACTTTAATTCTTATTTAATTTGATATAATAACATTTTAAAATTTAATTTATATAGAAAATTTAATAACCTAATATACATATATAATTATAATTTAAATTTATCATTAATTATCTCAATTTTTTATTTACTAATAACTTTAATATTATTGGTAAAAATAATTATTTTAAATAAATACACTCTTCGAAAAATTAATTAAAATGAAAAAATCTTATATAAAAACAAATTCAATTTTAAGAATTATTAATTCAATAATTATTATTCTCCCAACTCCATTAAATATCTCTATTATATGAAACTTCGGTTCAATTTTAGGTTTATGTTTAATTATTCAAATTATTTCAGGATTGATATTATCATTCCATTATTGTCCTAATATTGACTTAGCTTTTAATAGAATTATTCATATTATACAAGATGTAAATTATGGCTGATTAATTCGGTTAATTCATTTAAACGGAGCATCTTTTTTCTTTATTAATCTTTTTATTCATATTGGACGAGGAATTTATTATAATTCATTTAAATTTGTCAAGACATGAATTTCTGGTATTATAATTTTCTTTATTACTATAGGTACAGCATTTTTAGGTTACGTTTTACCTTGAGGTCAAATATCATTTTGAGGGGCAACAGTAATTACAAATTTAATTTCAGCTATTCCTTACATTGGAATAGACATCGTTTTATGATTATGGGGAGGCTTTTCAATTAATAACGCTACTTTAAACCGATTCTATTCTTTCCATTTCATTTTACCTTTTATTATTTTAATAATAGTAATTATTCATTTAATATTTCTTCATGAAACAGGGTCATCAAATCCATTAGGACTAAATAGTAACTATTTTAAAATTCCTTTTAACCCTTATTATTCAATTAAAGATATTTTAGGATTTATTGTAATTTTATCGTTACTTTTATTTATTTGTTCATATAATCCTTACATGCTATCAGACCCTGAAAACTACAATAAAGCAAACCCTATAATTACACCAGTTCATATTCAACCAGAATGATATTTTTTATTTGCCTACGCTATTTTACGTTCTATCCCTAATAAACTAGGGGGAGTAATTGCTCTTGTAATATCAATTTTAATTTTAAGAATCATAAGATTTAATTTTAACTTTAAAATAAAAAGATTTAAATTTTATTATTTAAATCAAATTTTATTCTGATATTTTATTAGAATTTTTATTATTTTAACATGAATTGGAGCACGCCCAGTTGAAGAACCTTTTGTTTTAATTGGACAAATTACTTCAATTTTATACTTTTTATATTTTTTTGCATTTTTTAATATTAATAAATTTATAGATAAAAAAATTTATTAAAATAATTATTTAGCTATATAAGCAATATGTTTTGAATACATATAAAAGAATTAATTTTCTAATAATTTTTTACTTTAATATAAATCAAAAAAATTAAATAATTTATTCTCACAGGTAAATAACTTATTCAATTTAAATACATTAAATTATCATATCGAAACCGAGGAAAAGTCCCTCGAATTCAAATTACTATAAATAAATAAAATATATAAATAAAAATAATTAATAAATTTAATTTACAAAAAAAAAAAATTAAAACTAAAATTATAGTTATAAATAAAATTATTCCATATTCAGAAATAAAAATTAAAGCAAACTCCCCTCTTATATATTCAATATTAAACCCAGAAACTAACTCTGATTCCCCCTCAGAAAAATCAAAAGGTGTTCGATTTAATTCAGCTAATAATCTCACCAAAAAAATCATCAATAACGGAAAATTATAAATTATTATTCAAATATTTTCTTGATAATTAATAAAATTTAAAAAATTTATTCTTTCGAATAAAAAAATTATATTAATTAAAATTATAATTAACCTTACTTCATAAGAAATAGTCTGAGCAACTCTTCGCAAACCACCTAATAAAGAATATAAAGAATTTGAAGATCAACCCCTAATTATTAAAGGATAAACCCCACATCTTAAAAAACATAAAATTAATATAAAATTATATTCTCTAATTATAGAAAAATTAATTATTGGAATAAAACCCCATAATATTAACATTAAAATTATACTAATTAAAGGACTCATTAAATAATAAAAATAATTAGATTTAATAATTAAAATAATCTCCTTATTAAATAATTTAATGGCATCTCTAAAAGGTTGAAATAAACCAATTACACCCACTTTATTAGGTCCTTTTCGAATTTGAATGTACCCAAGTACTTTTCGTTCCAATAATGTTAAAAAAGCCACACTAATTAATACTATTACTACTATTAAAATATAATTAATTAAATAGTTTAAAAAATATAATAAATAAATTTTTACTTAAATACTATAAAATTTATATTTAAATTCTAAATTTAATGCACTATTCTGCCAAAGTAAATAATTTTATTCAAATATTAATATTAATTATTAAATTTATTAAAGTCCTTTCGTACAAATATAAATAATTTTTTTAAAGATAGAATCCAATCTGGCTCACACCGATTTAAACTCAAATCATGTAAGATTTTAATAGTCGAACAGACTAAAATAATTAATTTCTACATTAATAGTTTATCTTAATTCAACATCGAGGTCGCAAACAATTTTTATAATATGATCTTAATAAAATTATTACGCTGTTATCCCTGAGGTAATTTAATTTATCAATTTTAATAAAAATTTCAAAATTTATAAATTTTATAAATATAAAATAAAAAATTTAACTAAATTTTTAAATAACCCCAACCAAATATAATAAAATTATTATAAATTAAATAAATTTACTATAAAAATAAATATATAAAATTCTACAGGGTCTTCTCGTCTTTTAAAAAATCTTAAGAATTTTTACTTAAAATAAAATTTAATTTATTGAATTTATAAAGTTTATATTTCATTATTTCCTTCATTCTAGACCTTAATAAAAAGACAAATGATTATGCTACCTTAGTACAAAATTGCAGCTATTTAAATTTAAATTCATTGAGCAGAAATTATTTATTATTAATTTTCAATAAACAATGTTTTTAATAAACATTTGAATATAAAATTTTTGCCGAATTCATAAATTTAATCTATATAAAAATTTTATAATTTAAATATTTAATTTACTAATTTAATCATTATAACAATTAAAAAAAAATTTTAAAATTTTATTTTATAATTAATTAAATAATATAAAATTAAATTATTTTATAGTTAAAATTTTTATTATTAAATACTAAACAAAAATAAAAAATATTAATTTTATTTTAATAAATATTATTAATTTAAAAATTTAAATTATATTAAAATAAAAATAAAGCTAAACCCTTATTTTTTTCTTTATATAAATTAATAAAATTAAAAATTTAAAAATATTAAAATTATATAAAATAAATTAAATTTATTTATAAAATAACTAGATATAATAAATTATGAATATAATTTTTATTCCAAATAAATATTATTAATATTAATTTAACAATAACAAATATACTTATTTAATTCAATTTATTTCGAGAATTTTAATTAACTTAAAAATATTTTAATTAACCCTGATACAAAAGGTAATAATATACATTTATTAATTTAAAAATTTAATTTTTTTCTTTTTCAATACTAAATATATAAATTTTAAAAATTTTTTTAAAATAGATTAAAAATATAAATTCATTATTAATTTAATTACAATAAATAAAATAAATAATAAAAAAAATATTTAATTTTTTAATATTAAGAATAAATAAAAATTAATTTCTTTTATTAGCAAAATAAATATTATTTCATAAACTATATTCCCCTAAATACACTTTCCAGTACATTTACTTTGTTACGACTTATTTTATTAAAATAAAAGTGACGGGCGATTTGTACATATTTTAAAACTTATTCAAAAAAAATAATTTATTATTTTACTTTTAAATCCTTTGAATTTTAAATATTAAATTTAAAATTATACTAAATTAAATAATCTAATTAAATTTATTTATAAGTAACTCAAAAAAATCTTAAATTTCAACTACATATTGATCTGAATAATTATTTATTAAATTATTAAATATTTTAAATATTAAAATTTTTAAAAAATATTTTTAAAACAAACATACATATAATATTTAAATTTAAGTTTATATTATCGTGGACTATCAATTTAATTATTCAAGTTCCCCTAAAAAGATTAAAATACCGCCATAATTTTTAATTTTTAATTTTTAAATTTACTAATTTTAAATAAATATATTTTAAATTAAATAATAGGGTATCTAATCCTAGTTTAATTTATAATTTTTTTAAAATATTTAAATTATTTTTTAAATTAAAATTTAATATAAATTTTTAATTTTATCTAAAAATTTTTATATAATTTAATTTAAAACAAAAATAAATAAAAATTAAATTACTAATATTTAACAATAAAATTAATTTATATATCATGTTTAACCGCAAATGCTGGCACAATGATAATTTTATATTATTTTATTATCTATAAATAAATTTTTTTATAAAGATATAAATATATATATTAATTTTAAAAATAATTATTTAAATTAAATTTCTTAAAAAAATTTATATATATAAATTAAAAAATAATTAATTTTATTAACCAAATTAAAATTAATATTTAAATTTATTAATTATATCAATAATAACTTTTTTTTGTAAAAAAAAAATTTTATTTAAACTAAAATTTATTTCAAATTAAAGAAAAATATAAATTTATTTTTAAATTATGAATTTAATGACTTAAAATTAGTCTATTCTTTAATCTAAAAATAAATAAAATTTAATAAAATATTTTAATCTAATTTTAAAAATAATTTAAATCCTACCACTATAATTTAAATTAACCATAATATAATCCATAATTTTTAAAAATAATTTTACCCAAAAATATAAAATTAAATTAATCATCATTAAAATCATACATTTTAAAAATAATTTAAATCCTACTACTATAATTTAAATTAACCATTAATATAATCCATAATTTTTAAAAATAATTTTACCCCAAAAATATAAAATTAAATTAATCATCATTAAAATCATACATTTTAAAAATAATTTAAATCCTACCACTATAATTTAAATTAACCATTAATATAATCCATAATTTTTAAAAATAATTTTACCCCAAAATATAAAATTAAATTAATCATCATTAAAATCATACATTTTAAAAATAATTTAAATCCTACCAAATTTATAATTTTTAGATAAATAAATAAATTTAATAATCTTAACAATTTAAAATTAATTTAAATTTTATGGTTTTATAATAAATTAATTTAATTTTATCATTCTGAAAAAATTTGTAAATTAAATTTATTTAATTAATTAGTCCGCTAAATTAATCAAATAAATTTATAATTTTTAGATAAATAAATAAATTTAATAATCTTAACAATTTAAAATTAATTTAAATTTTATGGTTTTATAATAAATTAATTTAATTTTATCATTCTGAAAAAAAAATTGTAAAAATTAAATTTATTTAACTTAATTAATTAAACAATTATTAATATATAATTTATACATATATATATATATGTTATAATAAATTT